GCGGGTTGTCTCCTCTTCAACATTTCTACTACTTCCTTGCCTCCCCTTTTCAGAGATCTCCTTGTTCTCTTTCCATATTTTCCTCTAGACTTTCGCCGCCTTCTTCATCATGTTGTTCCATCCTTCAGGGATGTTCGGTAGGTGTCCGGGCCTCCTAAAAAATCCTTCCGGCAAGAATGCTGCTTGAACATTGTAAGACATTGAACCGTCTCGCTCTTGTGAACACTGATCATAAGTGGCAAAAGCCGCCGGAATCCTCATCTTTTGTCCATAAGCTCTCCTCGCTACTGTAAAAATGGAAAATGTCTTTTTATACACTGGCGCAGATGATTGCCCCTAAGGCACCGAAGGACCAAGGCCTTCGTCTATCACCCGAATTTCTTGATTTACGGCGTAGAGTATTTGCACTTTAGATCTCGTGACTCGACCTGTAGACGGTGATACCGCCACTTTCGGAGACGTGATCTTCTCTTATTCACTTGTGCTGGTGGCGGAGAGGTCGGCGCCTGTGTTCTGGCTCTGGGGGGGTGTTCCCTTTCTCAATTATGACGTACTAGGTTAGGTTGCCATCTAGGTCTCGGTCGGGGGTGACTTCATAATTCTGGTCTCATTCTTCCCTTCCCTTGATTCACGATCCTTGCAGCTGAATTAATCCCCCATGTGTCGGGACCTGAACCGTGGTGGTGCTCTTCTACAGCTTCTTTTACATAGGCTCCGATACTTCTGGAATTGAAAAAGGAAACCGCCCGAACAAGATCGAAAGAACTGATCGCTTTCTAAAAAAAAAAAAAAGTTATCTACTAGCCATGTTTTTTTTCTTTCTGTGAGAATGCCGTAGGACTCCAGGAATTTTTGAAGCTGAACATGCTCAAAAGATGATGCCTAAAGCATTTCGCTTTGATCATTCGACTGTCCGCCGAGTGAAACGGTTCCTCGCTAAAGAAAACCAAAGTTCCACTACAACCAAGGAAAGAGATAGATCACATCTTGGCCAAATGCCAATCCTCCTAAGAAAAAGAGTGGAGTTTCGAGAACGAGAATCAGATATTTTCTCATTTATTTTTCGTAGTAAGAAGACACTAAGACGCACCCACTACACACCACACACTCAGACGACTAGCGTGGTCCTTCCCCCATCGAAGAGCCACGTATCCAGGGTTGACCACATCATCACTGTTTTATCAAGGTGTGGCCACGGTCTCAATTGGGTCAGTGTTAAGTATGTCCAAGCTTGACAATAGCAGTGGAGATTTTTAGTCCCTCGGAACGCAACTCCCTTATGAGGTGGAAGACAAGACAGACGGATTCCACTTCATAGGTACCGTTCACGTCACGCGAAGGCTCGCTCAGAACACGTACCAAGCTTTTATTAGAAAGGAACAAACAGGAGTGCTCCACTCCGAAAGAGAAGGAACGGAAAGAGCAGGCGGCATCTCTCGTCGTCTTCACGGAATTTGTCATATGAATGACCGAAAAAAGAGAGCCGAACTATGTTTGTTTCGGGATCGGAAAGGTCGGCCGATCAGGATCAAAGATGACTGCCTAGTGGCGACGAGCCCACTAGGATAGGAAGACCCGCCTTTCAGAAAAGATAGACACAAGGAACGAGGATTGCCAAAAGGCCTTTGACAAAGTGAAGAAATATCTACTTCGCCCCGGTGGTCTAGCGCATTTCAAAAAAGACAGGGAGTGATGGGGAAAAACGCTTACCTCGGATCCGATTTACTATTGTCTCAACGCCGCTGACGTCACCGAGCAAAAAGTGATGGTCACGAAAAGAAGATCACCCATCTACGGTGAATGAAGGGATAAAGAGTTTATAACCGACTTGTCAATAAGGCGGCCGTCCACTTAGCGGATCGATCCTTCAGAGCCATAACAACTTCGCTCCAAAGAGCGCTTTTGTCCGCGTGAACAAACTGATCGAACTGTACCGTCAAATCGGAGGGTGCACGGTTAGCCGCCTATTCCACAGCTTAGAAGTCAAGTTCCTATCTCCTGTGCTCGCCCTAACCTATTGAACAAAACCTAGTGCTCAAGCCCTAAACCTTACTCCTAGTATTGTATTGCACTCACTCCCAAGGGGGTTAACTAAGATCTCTTTCTTCTTCCTAAGCTTATCTTTCATGCTTCAGCGAATCGGCTTATCATCGAAGATGGACATTCAAAAGTCATTTCGAGTAAATATCGTAAAGGCAGATGAATGTGCAGCCTTTCTTTTATTATACGATGCATACCCCTTCCTCATTAACTATGTCATGTCACTTCCTCCCTTCACATACTATTGATGCAAACAACCTATTCTTTCAAATACCCTAAGACGCGAAAGAATTCCTTATCCCTCAAAGCCCCTTCTCTAGCAGCTTGCATTCGATGCCATATTCCTTACTCTATCAAGTAAGTGAGAAATTCCTTATTAGATGTAACTTTCTTTAGTTTAGCAGCTCCGGTATCGGTAGCATTCACAGCTGATTCAATAGCAGCTTCTTCTTGAACTTCCCCTTCTTCCTTAAAAAGTAAAATAATCGTCCGGTGTCAAATCGTCCGCTTGTTACTTTAAACACTCTCCTTCTTGCCTTGGTAGTAGCATTCTTGCTTTCGTCACCTTCCTTTATGGCTTACCTTCGTACTTGACTAGCCTGCTTTCCGGCTTTACCGATCCAGCTTTCGCTTCCTTACTTCCCTCAGGTCTCAATTAGGGTCTGTGGTCCTAAAAGAAAGATCCTCTCTTGTCTTGCCTCGCTGAAATAAAGGGTTTTCACTACCTCTTCATAGGCCTCCCCCTCCGTACCTACTCCGCGAGGTCTCGCTCCTTTCACTTCCTCTTCAACAGGATATGACCCTTTTAGTGGCTATAGTGGCTATCGGACCGTACTTAGGAGCTTCAGTTGAATCATTTTCAACGGGCCTTTCACACCCGAAAAAAGAGTAAAAAAAAAAGGACCTATCCTCTCGTCCATAACCGAGCCCGGAAGAGGAACCGAACCCCTGTAAAAAAGGGCCTCAAATGCGCATTTTGACCTTGAAGCTTATATCGAAAAGGATAATCTGACAAGCCCCAAGACTAAGAAGTTGATCCAAGTCCGCCGTACCTTTCGTCTTCTTTTCTCATTTGAAAGTCTTCTACGGATTCGGTAGTAACGAGAACTCGGATTTACAACTGAAAGCCTTACGATGGGGCTGACTCTCGAAGGGGTGGCGAAGAAGGCTCAATTTCTGGGCTCTCGAGACAGTTTCCCCGTACCCAATATTCCAAGGCCATGACCAAAAGCGGCAGAAGAATTCAAAGCGCGAAAGCTGGAAATTCTTCCCTTGTTGTTCGAAGGCCAAGAATACTTCGGTCTATCAAATTCAAGACCGGTGTAAGCTGGGGAGGAATACCAGTTAAGAGAGCTACGTCCAGGAGGGTTGGGCTCATCATCCCTAATTAAACATGAAAGGAATTTGTGGTGACAGACCAGAAGAAAGAGAAAGCCTCAATCAAAGAAGGTATCAGGCTCATGGTGTTGCAGCTTCGCAGCCCTACTTAAATATCGGACAAGCGCGCGGATAGTCGATCCATCTCGGTTCTCAATTCTGATTCACGAATTTTGAGGCGCCTCTCTTCCGTCTGCATACCATCGAAAGAAAGCCACATCAGAATGAAGCTCTTCAGCAAGAGATTTCCTCAAATGCTCTTTCTGTTTCAAGTCATCCAGACAGCCCTTTGAAGACTTCACCGATTCCACTAACACTGGGAGACGTGCCTTGAGGTGTTCCAGAATCACTCGAAGAGGGAAATTCCATGGAATTTGTTAGCATATAATCAACTAACTCAGACACTTGAGCGGCGAAGGTATCCTCAGAAAGCCTCTCTACAGATTGACTCAGCGAAGACTTTAGCATGAAGCCCGCCTCAGGGATAACTCCGCCCAGAAGATCGGTAATTTGAGGAGAGGCCGTCAAGGATCGGCTAGCTAGTGCGCGAAAGTAAGCGTCGATCGAAGTGGATGAAGACGCTTCGGTGGAGCTCGGCTGCAAGAAGCCCTGAAAAACAGATAAAGAGGCAACAATATGCTAAAATGGCAAACCGAGAAGTCTAGTAGAAGGTTACCTCGAGGGGTTAAATCCCATGAAATGTGCCTCCAGTATCTGTGTTTTCGGGTGAGGCAGGAGCGATAACCACTCGACCAACCCTTGATCCTAACCCTCGGAGCGACAAGCCTATCCCTTTCTTGAACTTCTGCCAAAAACATAGGAGCCGGTGATGATAATATGTTCAGATACTCCAGCAAATCAACGGATGCAACATGGGAGTAGGAAGAGCCCGCATACCTCTCGATGGGCGGCCAACTGGAGGAGGGGCGACACGAACGGATCGGGAAATCATCAAAAGAAGACAGAAAACACGAAGTAAGGGAGAAAGAGGGGAACCTAGGGAACGTAACCTTTGACCCGGTTTAGAGGTTTAGGCTTACTTTTGGCAGCGTGGTAACTCCGAGAACCTAACTTCTCACTTACTCAATCACACCTCCTCACCTGGAATCCCATCGCTTCTTACGGATCTGCCTTAGAAGGGGGTGACCTGCACCAAAGCCAATGAAGAACGTCAAAGGCATAGCCTCTTACTAAAGAGACCTTTCTGAGCAGCTTTCATTCTCATAGCAAAGCAAGAAGCAATGCGTATCATACGTCATTCTAAAGATAAGGAAGGGCTAAAGGTAGGGCAGGTTAAGTTAGGGCATCAGTAGCTTCAACTAAAGAATCAGTCGAAACGGACACTGAAGCTAAATCCGCAACAGAGCGAGTAGCCAGGTGTGAGTGTTATGGATCTAGCTCTTCACGAGCAGCAGAGCTAGACAAGCAAGCAACAAGGCTCTTTTCAGCGGGTCTTTATCCTGATGAAATAGAATATATGTATATACTGGCTCGCTACTACTACAACTACTACTCGAACTACCCGAGACACAACCAGACTTGCTACGGAGCATCGACAGGTCGGGGGGCCAAGTGTGTTACAGGCCATGTTTATTACCTACCGCTTTCTAAGTTGTGGGAGTTTGCCGTTGAGTTGAGGCAAGCTTAGAACTTCACTCAAGGCTTGGGAAAGAAAGGGCATCGAAGAGAGAATACGTGGCACAGAAGAAGCTGTTCAAGAATGCCCTGCTCTCGAAGCAGTCGTAAGCCTAAGGTAAGGTCGAACGGAAGGCTAAAGGCAAGCTTCAAATCTCGCATACTTTAATTAAAGAGAAATTCCCTGGGATTTCCCAAGCTATCGATTGAACTCTTTGCTAGAAATTCCTCTTCTCTGTCATACTCAGAGAAGTCTTCCTCATCCACCTCGACTTCGCTTGAACGATTTCCCATGTAGAACAAGGCTTGCTGATGTCGTAGGTACTGAGCATAAAATCTTGGGAGACATCGTTCGGTAAGCTTCATTCTCCAATCATGATGAGGAGCTGAACAAAGGTAGTGGAACTGCTTCTGGCCGGATGTTGTTAAATAAACACAGCTCTTTGTTTGATCCGTAACGTAATGCAATCCAATCTTATTGCATTCATAGAATGCATAAGTCTGTTGTATATATTATAAAAGAAAAGATCACTCCTAAAACTAAATGCAGCCGTGATCTTATATACGATACCAGCAGACGCGCCCCTCAGTTCAAATTTTGCTTCACAAACTCACCAAACTCTTTCTTTATGAGTATGAGTCAACCAAGCCGCTTCAAAGAACAAAGGTCTCTGGAATGCCGGCTGAGGTCACTTTGCAGGTCAAAAAGAAGAGGGTGGTGATCGGATTTGACTGGAGGCAGATTCCGGACAGCAGCTTCAGGGAAAAATGACATTCCATCTTAAACAGAGCTCTATCTAAGCTCTCATACACACGACTGAACCCTGGATACTTTTGCCCTCGCCATGTAAACTGAGAGCCTAGGTACCCAAGATCAATGATTTTGCTTTCAATCTTTAAACTTCCGACATCTGAAGAACTTGCTTCCAGAGCCAGGCTTTCAGACTCTCCATAGGTTTCGCATAGAGAGCAGTCAATAAGCACTCGCTCTTCTTCTCCTGAACCACCTTCATATGAACGAACTGAGAGGCATCCTGAAGGACATCCACTGATATATCTTTGCTCTTCCACAGGACCCAAATCCCACCAGAAGAACCTTGAGGTTCCACCCGATGCGATGACGGTTTTAACCACTTTCTCGGCCTTCTCACCACTGACCCTAGTTTCAAAAAGAAAAGCACAACTCTCTCAGGTGAATTAAGTCCATTCTTACACCATGAAACCCCGGCGGCGATTCCAAACTAGAAGATTCTAAACCACACAATAAGGAAAAGACTATACCACCCATTAAGCAGTGGGGCTACCCATCATATGACGAGCAATCCGGCTGCATTTGTCTCATCTCTCAAAAAATTTTATTGGTTGGACAACTTTGTGATGACCGCCAAAGCTATGCCATCTTTATTCCAACTTCCTCTGTGTTGTCAAGGATCTACACACGCATAATGTTATAGCTATAGGGTGCCGTAATAAGGATAAGGTAAAGGGCCAACCCCTATATGCTTTAGACCTGAATTTTCCTCTGATTTATTTGTGGCTTCTTCATAACAAAGAGCTTCCTGATCTTTGGCAACTAGGGGCTTTCGCAGGGTCCTCTTGTTGTAGGTCTTCAAACTACATTGAACAAACTAGAACGCCTTCAATTGCTTTCTGCATCCGCTAGTTCGGCATTCTCGATCTTCTATCTTTCCTGCAGGCATGGAAATCAAACTGGAATGAGACCTTCTTTCTGATTCTTCGCCGCCTTCTTCCTCACCTTCTTCCTCGCACTAGCTTGAACAGTGCTTTACGAAAGAAGTTTACGCCTGATAGATCAGGTTGGGAAAAAGGTTTCTCACCTCCGGAATAAGAGGACAAAAACCAGGTGCTTTACTTCTCCAATCACATGTGTTATTAAGCATATGAAAATGGAACCCAACAAAACCTGCTTTCTCCCCTTAAGGTGCGGAGCGGGGCGTAACGAAGGGCGTTTAGGGCTTTATAGTTCTACTAGTTAGCCTGCGAGTAGGAATTCTTCTTCGGAGAAGACTGATTCTACTAGTTCTTCTCGTAGTGGAAAGCGTGGGACTGCGAATAAAGCGTGGGAAAAAACCCTGCAATTCTAGTTTTTCTAGTTTTATTGGAAAAAGGAACCCTGCGAAGGAAGTTTTATTGGGTAACCTGTCCGCGAGGCGAAGGAGAATATGTTTAGTTGTTGGCAGGCAAGCGCATTAGTTTCAAGCGAGCCGAGCCGGCGCTTTTGGAAGAATAAGAGGTGAATATCTTTATTTGAAAGCCCGCCCCGCGAGGGAAGATAAATTGGATTTGCTAGCCCGGAAAGGTTTTTCTATATATAGGCTTTTCCTTTCAAAGACAATAGAATTGAATTGGGAAAAAGGGAAGAAAAAAGGATGAACGACCATTTGTCGGGTCTAGCTGATTCCCGAGTTGACCAATGATAAATGGGTAGGAATGGCAGGACCTACACGAGCTAGGCTTCGTTAGCCAGTTCTCCTTTTAGAAGCTATTCTTAATGCCGCTCGGGCTCCCCTCACTCCTGGAACATATGATCGAAGATCTTAATAAGAAATAAGTATTCTAATGAAATATACAGATATACTAGACTCTATACCAGTATACAGCAATAACAATGTCAGCCAATTAGCAAAGATCAAGCGAACTCACTCAACCGTACTACACCAATGACATCCTTTGAACACTTTACTTTTACTAAAGACTTGGAATCAACCAATAGAGATGAATAGATTCTGCTTTTTTATTTTTAAACATCATGTTTTCTTATTTTTCCGGTAAAGTAAAGAAAGAAGGACACAAACCTTACTTTATTATATGCAATTTCCAATGTCCGGTTCGTATTGGATTTGGACCCGAAAGCTGCTCTTGCTCTTGTTCTCTTTGCTCTTTAGAAAATGGTTTTTGTGAACAAGAAATAGTGGCTTAGTTTAGATCGAATGCGACTGGATATTTTTTTTTCCCAGCTCTAAGGGGAGCGAAGTCAACAGAGGGTATCAATCAAAAAAGAGAGAGAGAAGATTTTGAGATTCCCTTCTCTAGCTTTGAAGTATAAGAAGGAATTGTCTCTAGAACCCTTGCTTTTTAGGTGTAGTATCCTCAGTAGGCCCTTATTCCTTGTGAGACCTGTTAAAATTCCAATTATTACAATTCGTTTTTATGTTCAACCTCTTTTGATGGCTCGATCAGGATGGAATGGGCGAACAAAGCCACGTCGTAGCTTCAGACTTAGACTTATCTCCAGTGGACAGGGGAAAGCCGGTTTAGCAATGGCGCTAGTCAACAAATAGTCCTACTCCGCCTTCGATTCTGATTTAACTACCGGCGAATCGTCTGAGCGGCAAGGGAGGTCTGCTTAGTCTTCTCGGACACGGGGGTGATTCCATTCACTTGTTAAACTGCTAAGAACAATAGCTTTTCTTCCCAGATCGGGATTCCTATAAAAAGTATGAAAATAAGGCTCAGGACAGCGATGAGGATTAGTGGGCAATTGCCTGATTACAGGAGGAGATGCGAGGAAAAGCTCATTAGATCCATGCCACTTCGAACTCCAAGTCTTAAAAGAAGAGGAAGAACGAAGCTTTCCACTTATTAATTCTTCTATTCGGAGGTCGGGAGAGCAGCTACTTTTTTACTTTCAACCTACGACCGAAGTCAAGGACTTGACTGGACAGACTGATTGAGAGACAGACCAGGCTACTTTCTATAAAGAAGAGACCTTTTTTATTTCCTTATATAGGATAGGCCCACAGGATAGAAAAGTAGATCGTTCAACTCTAGCTTCTGTTTTCAGGTCCCACATTGAATCTCAAATCGATCTTTGCTACATGCTGCTTAAGACATCGAATTCGAAGAAAGAGAGAGTGAGCAGCTGACTTGCAACCTAGGACCTAGGGGCAGGAAAGATGATATTACCCCAAGCCCCTCTTCTCTCTAGCTTTCACTATGCATTCATTCGTGCACTATCTAAGATCCGATTCTCTAGCAACCTATTCTTTCTTTAATATTGATTCATCTTCCAATCCCCTTCTTTCTATCTCCGTAGTCAGTCTGGCTGCATACTCCTGATGGATGAGTTCTGTGGCAAGCTGACGGATTCTGCTACTTCTTCTCTTCCGAAAGAACTTATTCTTATAAGAGCGGATATTTCAAAGAGAGCACCGGATCTTGCATGAATGTGCACATCCGATTTGTTCACATCTTGAATATGACCCTTTGCCATAGACCAATTGCCAGAGATTGGCTAGCATGAGGACAGATAGGCTAAAGAGAGGTTAGCCCTAGCTAGTGTTAGAGAGCTTGCTGGATGAGAGCAGACTAGACTGAGTTCCACTTCCATACTCCAGTTTACAGAGGGCTAATGGCTGGCTTGTTGGTTTAGTATAAAACTATAAAGATAGAAGATAAGATATTTTATGCCTTAGCCCCTCTCTGTACTATCGTCAATAGGAGGGAAAGACGATTCTTCTTGGCTGGCTGCCCTGCCCGACGAAAGGTGGTTGTTCCTTACTAGTACTTCGCTTCTCCGAACCACTGACTGACTTGGTTGCTCGCAGAACATATGCTACGATCCACCGGGTCTTTCCATATTGATTTCGCGCGGGTTTACGAGACATGGGACTTAGGGCAACTCTTACTCCGGCTTCAGGCGGCGGCCCGGACGTGATGGAAGCATCTCGTATGTAGAATGTACACGGTTGGTAATAAGAGGATGAGGCCTTCGGGTCTTCGCCTTTTGATTGAGTTTCCGAACGAAGTGCTTGCTTCTGCTTGTCGAGCAGCCTCACTTCATTCATGCATGGGCCTTCCACAAACGAAAGCGAACCAATTCCTTTCCTTTAGCGGCCGCTACTCTAGGACAGAAAAGTAAAATTCATTCATTATCTTACTGATCATGTAAACGGAGACCTTTAGAAGGTTCCAACGATCTTATCCCATCAAGGTCAAGGTGTTCAGATCAATGCCATCTAGGGTTCGATCAGTGATAGCTGGGGTCATCTTACCTGGAGCAGATCGGTTGATCTTATAGACACGAGACTGAACGTAGGGTTGACCCACTCGACTAAAAGGAGAGGAACATGATTCTTTGATAGACTCTACCTTGCTCGAGCTGCTCCTCTTTCTTATTGATGGCTCCTGAACGCTGTTCGTAGGAAAGCTCCATTTTCCGTAAAATAAGAAGTGGTGCTCTTCTATCTCTAGCAGGTCTGTCACTTCCAGGGGGAGTTCTCTTATGAGTGACGAGCGAATGCCCTATTTCTCAAAGGTCATGAGCTATGTTATGAGCGGGCTTTCTTTCGTTGATCAGGAACCTCGCCCGCCATAGCTGAAGTGCATCCATTCCTTCGTATCGCTCCCCCTGACTGCAACTCTTTTGCTTGTTCATTAGGGCTCTGTGACAGGGGCGGGGCGGACGAAAGACGAATGAAACCACCTTTAGTCGCATATCAGCTGTCGCAGATGAGCAGTTCGCATATGCGCTGTTAACGTATACTGTAACTAATCGACAGTAGGTAGTAAAGAAAGAGGTTGGGGTTTTGAGACCATAAGCTCGAAAAGGTGATAGACGGAGAGGAACGAAGTCACTCTACTGACAAGTTACGGGAGGAAGTAGCTCGACTGAGAAGGAGAGGGAGAGGGGTTTGAAGTTACAAGCTTTTGAAATGAAAGAAAGGAACCAGAACCGGGAATCTTTCCATTCTAAAGGATAGGAGTGATGCTTTTTGGAAATGAGGATTAGCAATCATTCGACAGTTGGGATTGGGATGCCGCTTTCACTAGTAGAAGATATCCACGCAAGGCAAGGAAATTGCAGTTATGCAAACACGGGCTTTTCTAAAAGGATTGGAACTAGGCCAGCCAATCTCCTCTATTGCAGCAAAGAAAGAGGAAAGCAAGCAAAAGAAAAAGATCTAGTTAGACTTGCCAGGGAAAACCTACAAATTGCTGGAGAATCATTGCTAATCCTCAATCCTCATCCAATCCAACTCAAGCACCAGCAAAGGGAAGAACTTCAAACTCGCTGGCAGGAAGAAGAGATTGCAACTTGAATTGCAACTCCCACTGGGTGCCCCGCCACTAAGACTAGCTCTCCCAGAAGAAGATATCTATCTATTATCATTAGCCAGCCTTGAAGCAGGAAGTGTTTTACCTTAGCGCAAGCACTAAGTAAGCGCTACGCCCCTTGATATCTCTGAGAAAATAGCATAAGTGAGAGAGAATCTCTGTGCGGTTTCGCTTCCGAGTATCGATGAAAGTCGAACCAATAGCTATGACGTGTAAACCTCGTAGCGATGTTCGAAAGTTTGGCAACTTACTCCTACATAGACAGGAGCCTTTTGTTGTGAAAGGTGATCGGGACCAAGCTATTTTGCTAAGCAAAATAGTGGTTTAGTAAATAGCAAGCACAAGGTAGTGGGAGGGGGGCTCACACAAGTAAGTGAAAGGCCTTAACTTAAGGGTCTTTCTGAAGTGTGGCACGGCCAGGGGGGAAAGGGAGGGGGATATGGGCTTATACAGCAAGTCAGCTAGCTCACTGCTTCACAGTTAAATCAATGAATTTCCTGAAGTGAAGCAAGGATATTCAGTATATGTAGTACAGTTAGAACAGCCTTAATAAATCATTAAGGCATTACGGTACGGACTCATTCCATAAAGGAATAGCAGGACGGGAACTCAAATTATCCCCTCAGCTCAGTCCGGAAAAGCTTACTCTTTAAAGTCCAAGCTAAGTAAAGATTTAGACCATCCTCTCGCTTCTTAGAGTGACTTCGTACCTGCCCCTAACAGGACAGCCCATAAACTCCTTAGGATTAGCTTTCATCGAGAATGTGCTCCCGGTCAATTAGGAGATCTAAAAGCCTTATATTATAATAGACTTGAGCAACTACCACGTCATCACCTAATACAGCATAAGATGGTTAGAGGTGACCTGTTCTGCACACTAGAATGTGGTGGGCTTTTATAGTATAGTTGGCTCTATCTTATCTAGCCTAAGGCCTAAGGGCTGTCCCGCAACAAAGCTTACAGAGGAATGCCTCTTTACTTACAAAAGGCACTTCAAAAGCGGCCTCGGAGAACAGTGCAGTGATGTACTGCTCTACGCGGTCGCCAAAGAAAAGAGGAGTCTTACGAGTCTACTCTGAAGATTAAGTGGCCACCTATCTGTTCTGTGGCAGACTTCAAATCAAAAAGAGTAAATCCGCGAAGACCCTTTAAGCCTATCCAGAGGACGGACCTGATTATGGGTCCCATCCTTCGGGATGGATCTTCAACCCTTCATCAACCAATCGTGAAAAGGTTTTAACATCCTTTGATTGACGTAATTGCCAATGGCAAATATCCATCTTTTCTCAGCACCTGATTCCGTAGATTGAGCCAATCTTCCAGGAGAACCAGAGTCAAGAGACTCAAGGGAACCGCAGTTGATGGACGACTCGATCATTGGAAGACTATCTTCACATGACCAAGCTGAGATATCCTCATTCCACCCGGGTACCTAATGAAATGAGACCATAATGGATATCCAAACCCATAGATATCTCCATATGCCAATGTGTTAAAATTAGCATATTGGCTATAGGTGATAAACCAAAATAGCTCATGGTGAAGATTCAAATTCCTCTTACACCTCTCTTACCCGAAGCCTTATCTGAAAGAAGGGCTTTCCAAGTAGGTTCCCACGTCAATCCCTGACACAGGGGCGTGGTTAGCATACTAGGACAGTACCTAAGGATAAGATACTTAGCATATAGTGTAATATCAGATATTCTCCGATATACCCTATATGGATCTTCGATAGGCGATATGATAGAGCGTAATATAGATCCATTAATCTTCTTTGCTACCAGGATTATCCTTGATAGCGAAAAGAATGAAAGCCAACATTTGACCAATAAATCCGCTCTTTCGTCCTTCCGATACATCTTATGACGGATGTATGAAGGGATGAGACGGGGTACCCAATAGAGGAGCTCTATTTCAATCATTTCTTTTGGTATATGGAGTACCCTCTTTGCTTAAGAACAAAAAAGAGGAATCGAACTTCATAGGAAGGGAAGGAACTGAAATAACTGAAACAACAAAGAAAAATCCGGAATTGAGCCCGGTCGGCAGGAGCTAGAACAAATAAGTCAAGCAAGACGGAAATTTCCCCTTATACGATACGATTCGAGGAAATTCTTTTCCAACCGAATCCCGCTTTCGAAGACTTCAAAGACCTAGAATCCTTATCTGACTGATCCTTATATGACTGATAGACAGACATAACACATACGGGGAAAGACAGAGGAATGAAGCCCTAAAAGAGGCAAGGTGCTCACACATGAAATTCCCTGTTTTTAAAAAAATATCCAAGTATTGCATAAAACATACATACATAGGATATTTGTTGGTTTAAAAAAGTCCTTCTGGTTCTCCGGTTCGACTCTTACTGCTTTAATAACTGTATAGGTCTCGGTATCTTGACCGTCGACTGTATCGGTTCCGGTTCTTTGGTTGGCTTTTGGTTTAATGAATATCTCCCCGCTTTGCACCTTTATTAGAGAAAGTCTTCCCCTTTGTCCTAGAGCTAGAGCAGAGTTAGGACTGTGGGGATTGAGTGATGGTAGGAAACAGCGTAAATTAGGCCTCGAGTGGCATGATTTATTAAATAAACAACTAATTTGTAATTGATTGATTCCCTCAGGGGTCAAAGGTAAAGGTAGTCAACTCCCTTACTTTAACAAGTTAAAGTAAGCAAGCAGACTAATTAGATACAAGAAAGAATGGGGAAACTACTTATGTTATTCCCGAAGTAAGGAGATTACGTTTCAAATAAAAACCCCGGAGATTGGATCTCTCACCGATAAGATGATTCTTTATGCATAAGCCGATTGAGAAGGAGCGAAGCAACTTTTGCTCATGAAGTTTTTCAAGTTCCTACTTCCCCTAACGGACCATATTTCTTCTCTGAAGCCTATCAACATTCCTATTCTTTCTCATGAGATCTCGGAATCAGACTGATTAATGGGGATACTTTCGATGAAAGCAGTGCTAGTCTTTATTTACTCTCGAGGTCAATGAAATTTAGATTCTTTCGTTAAAACGCTATCCTCCTCACCTATAATATAAGATGAGACTGACCCTAAGGACCCGTACTTCATACTAGTTCTCCCGATCAACAAGCCTATTCTGACTTACCTTGAGAAAAGCGCAAGCGACCTCCTTCTTTTCGTTCTAGTGAGAAGAAAGGTAAGGGAAAGTAGTTTACTTGAACAAGTAAGGAAAGATCTGAAAGAAAGCTTTCAACTGGTGAAAAGCTTGAGAAGGTCACCGACTAAGCACTGACTCGAGAGCAAAGCTCTTCTTCCTCGACTTATGCGTAGTGATTCAAGCGACGAAGCAGATCTGTCTCTATTAAAGTTTAGTTCAGAAGTGAAGTCGAAGTCCATTATATGTTTTTTCTAAGCTTTCAAAGACGCCCGTGAACGACATTTCTCTATCTGCTTAGGGGAGGAGAGCTGGGCAGAAGGGTTTGAAGATGAATCGGAGTCCAAATGTTGATGCTTTCTATCCCGCAGCTCAGTGAAGGAATGAAATCAATCCAATCGAAGCGGATCAATCCATCAATAGCTATTGCACTAGCCCCCTTCTCGACCTGTGACATCTGGGATACATTGATAATAGAAATCGAAACAAAAAGATTTTTTAGCTTTTAGCGAGGAAGAGAAAGCAGAAGCAGATGCTAACTCAACCGAATAAGGAGAGATTTTAGGCGTCTGAAGACATCTCTTCAAAGGATTCTGACAACGAGATACCGCAAGTTGGAATTCCGACTTAAGTTTGCCTAGAAGCATGTTCGCAGTAAACTGTGTCAGCACCAAAGGCTCGGACGATGAAGACCAAGAAGAAACTTTCGAAGAAGTGGAAATGGGCCGTAAATGCAAATTTGAATAAAGCTCAGTAGATCTCTTTATTGAAAGAATAGTTGAGCATGGTCATATGCAGACTTTCAATCAATCAAATCGGCATCTTTTTAATAGAAATAAAAGCGGAGTGAGAGCGCCAAGGCCAAAGCACCCCCGTCTAAAAACCGATCATCTTCGAGCTAAGAAAAAGGTAGTACCGTATAGCCGCTGGTACTCCGCATCTTCACGGAGAACCCAAGAGCGATGATCAAGTAGCGAAGAAGACGATGTTTACCAGTTTAATAATTGGATGTGAAGACTGGAAACAAGAAAGAAATATTCCAAGTAATCCACCGCTTACACCGGGGGAAAAATCTTTCACTCACTGAGATGTGAAAACCTGCTATCCCTCACCAACGATTCCCAAAAAAGGCGTCTCTACTCTTGCTTGTCTTAAATTCCCAGAACTCAGAAAGAGTTGTGCTTCTAGCTTTGAAAGCCCAGAAAAAGAAGTGAAGCTATCCTTCCCTGCGAGCCTTATCCCTAGCTAGAGGGAGCCCTGAAATGTCTTCCATCTTGCATAGGTACCGAAAGGAATGAATATGAATCTCTCCCAGTTGATTGATGACTTGCCCGACCTATACTATATAAGGTTACTATATAAGGTATCATTTGAAAGAAGATATATTCTCCGGGTTACAAGAATGCTTGGTTCGGTAACTTTACTCTCTTTCTGAGATATTATTTCTATTTAACAACACCAACAACCTCCTAATGATATCTTTATGATAAAATGACAGGAAATTCATCCTGTCAGCAGCATGAATCTGCTATAGCAGACACAGATTGAAACCGATGGAATAGAAATCCAGTCATTCAATACCAGAAAGCAGCAGTGACCTATCCACTAGAGTTTATTAGTTTATAAAGCTAATCTATCTCCTAGCTTAGCTACGTAGCAGTCTCAGAGCTTTTTTGATGGAGAGGAAGCTGCTATGGAATCTGCTGCTCTGGCCACGGTTCCCAGTCTTGGTGGTCTATCTAGTTAAAGGAGGTGCCGTAGCCTTCTATTCTTCCCCTCACCTAAGGCAGGGGAATGCCTATCAAGTCTTCCCACAGAAAAGTAAACACCAGGTATACCTTTAGGGGAATGTACCACGTGTAGTCTCAGACTCAACAAACAACCTGTGCTAAAGCATAAAGCTCTTCATCCCCGATCCTGGTCCTGATCTCCGAGGGTTAGGATCAAGGGTATGGTCGAGTTGAAGTGAAATCTTAACCCGAAGCTAATGCCTGGCCAATCAACATAATTAGTTTGAGTTTCTTACCTTGTAAAGGGTTCCTAGAGTGCCTGACTTTGTTTTTGCACTTTCAACCAATCGAAGTAGGATGGATTTGGTTGGACATGTCTTTTCTCACACGATTCGTAGAAAGAAAGATGCTGTTTCGGGTGGAATCTGTTCTGAATCTAATAGTGATTCGGTCTTACTTTATTTTTTTAGAATTGGCGCAGGCCTGACTATCGTGAACAGGTCCGCTGGCTTTTAGTATGGTTTTTTACTTTTCCGATCCGGCATGATAAACAACTCGAACTCAACTTCTATTCTTTCAAGAGAAGGCACCTAGACCCCTCCTAAGCGTCGTTTTCCCGTTCCCAATAGGGATCAACTTAGGTAGTATATCTAAGTTAATTCAATTGTGAAATTCAAATATACAAAAACGCACCGGAAATCTTTTTATTAAAATAAAAGGTTGTTCTAAAGGACTGTAAATCCTTACTCCTAGGATCCAAGGAGGGGTTTGTTTTATGCATTAGGCAGACTTTTATCAAGCCTAATGCCATCGGCATTCCGTTTTTCTTACAGTTTAAGATTCCAAAAAGGAAAGAGAGATTATAAAAGGCTAAGTGTGCACTCTCTTCAACAGTTTCCTTCGGTATCCTTCTATGTTTGAGACTGTTTAAGGTTTTTTCTAGAAAATAGATTCTATCTAAGAGTGTAAGCAGGGTAGTCTCCAGACTCGTAATCTGAGTAATTAGCTATATGTACAAGACTCAAGATTGAAGTCATACTATTAATCGGGGAAAGACATTCTCTAAAAGTCAGAGTTCCCCTACAGTGATGCTTTCCCTGTGTACTGGACATCTATAATCAATAGAAGTAGGCAAGATGGACTGTCCCTTTCTTCAATCACTCTACTGGCATCACCTAATTGTTGATTGAGTTGAGTCAGTCTAGTAGGTCACTCACAAATAAGCAAGGGACAGTTGGCTGTAATGAGTTAGGACAACACTGGCAATACCGATAAGAGAGTGGTGTCCTGCCAGGCTATTAGATAACAGTTGGGAAAGGAATGACTATTAGGAAGTATATTGGTGTACTGCTAGGCTATCTTCAATCAATATAACTAACTGCCATAGATATAATTAGGTAACTGAAATCCTGGCAGGTTGGCTGTTAGGAAAGATTGCCTATCCTAACAGTACAGGTATTCAAGTAGCTAGGGAGTAAGGAAAGTGCCGTGCCCATTTAGGGGCTATAGTCTTTTATAGTCTGTTTCTTAGTAAGTTTTCACTTTTAGAGTCCTGTCCTGGGCCTTCTTGACCCTTTCTCGGAGAGGCAACCGTCTTGTCTTAACTGTCCCGAGCTACCGTTGTGGGTTGTGCTCAGCACTTTATTCACAAAGCTTTGCCGCGTCACTTCCAATTTAAAAGCTTAAAATACGTCGGAAAGATGAGACGTCCGACTTACTATTAATAGTGAAACTCAACTTATCATTCTTCACTCTTGCTAGGGCTATACCCTTACTCAAACTATGCTATCTCCATCTGCTCGTTCTTCGTTAGACCGGATACGAGAAAGGTTACCTGCTTAGAACTCCGGCTCGTTCGCAGCAAGCGATATCTTCTTCTCTTGAAGAGAAAAACGGCCCACTCCATCCTTGATGAGATGAATCTCTGCATTTCCCGTTACCAAAAGGTGTCCAGCTTTTTAAAGGAAAAGGAGCAACTCATCACCAAGATTGGTGCCCTTCAATCTCCGATAGACAGCTTCCATATAAAGTTGGGAGAGGAATTTATCAGAGTAGCAGCTGTAGACACCCAGTTTTGGATTGTTTACATGTTTTGCGTGAGTGTCACTTTGCTAAATTGATTTGGAACATCTTTATTCCCAATGAGCATCAAAGTGCCTTCTACTCCTTGGCATTCACGGATTGGTTATGTAGCAATGCTTCTTGTAAGGATCTTCAGTTTGGTTTTGATTGCCAGTGGCGTACGACCTTCTGTGCGATAGCATGGAAAAAGTACCCCACACTTTTTAGGTTCCTGCCCGACAAAAAGAAAGAGGATCGCCCTCCCGTACGTAAAAAATCCTAGCCAAGCGCTCTGACTGCATAATCGATCATCACTTCCGCTATGGAAAGGAAAGGTAAGGATTTATAACCGCTGCTTTATCGGAGATGCCTTCTATTGGAAGATATGTAGTTGGACAGTCACAAACCCACAAAAAAGGCCCCAAAAGACAGGACAGAAGAAAGGGGAACGTAGCAGATCGACCGGATCGATCAGAGTAACCACTAGTAAGAAGAAGATCCACGAACTCCGCGATACCAGATTGGAACCATAGAGATGCCCTGTCCTCCCCTCGGGGAAGCCCTTTTGAAGCTGATAGGGAATAGCACTCCCGAAAGTGCCAGCTAGTTGAAGTGGAATGAACCCGGAATCTCATTGAATTGATGATTTCTCCACTTATTAGAATCTTTCTGAAAGCGCCCAGCTTTTTGTCTTTATGAAACAAAACAACGAAACTTAAAGCGCGCAATAGAGTTATCTGCGACACCAACTCTTTCGTTTTCACTTCTTTCCACATTCCTCTTATACATATCTAGTTTTTTATCAATTCCTACCATATTTCGTTACTTTATCCCGAAAAAGGGGAGCCAAAATTGCTGGGCTCCAGACCTGTATTTTTTTATTAATGCTTAGCATCAAACCCACTCAACAGGATATTCCATAAGCACTCCGGAAGGTCTAGTGAAAAGGGAAGTAGGCCCCTTACATGAGAGTTTGCGAACACGGGGGCACGCTTTCTCTCACGTATTTATGCTCCTGCTGCTCATATGGAACAGGTTGGCCCCCAAAAGCTCCAAGGGAACGAGCGAAAGCTTGCCGGAACAGCAGATCGAGCTCGGAGCAGCCTATTATTTATTACAGTCCCAAAGGGGACTACTCTTTTGCCCCAACTCTTCCAAAAAGGGCAACCAATTGGTCTAATTCTGAGACAAAATCGTGTACTTTGCTCTTATTAGGAAACTTCTGAAGTGAAAGTAAGGAATTGCCCTGTCTGATTCGTAAAGTGGGAAGTCTTCTCTTTCGGAGAAGGAGGGGAGATCCGCCTTTCGGACCTGGAGGAGGTAGAATTCTGAATACGGGTACGAAAGGTCATCAGAAGCTAAAGCATTGTTTAGGTTTTGCAAACCGCAGGGGGTGGAACTCAGGCAAGCAATTCTGCTTGTTCCACATCGTCAAACGCTATCCCATCAGGCCGCTAGCCGCATCTTTGTTAAAGTGAGTGATGTCGGAAGAACGTTGTTTGATCTATCTATTCGTAAACGGGATAGCCATCGACAGGAAAAAAAATAGGTCACTTGAGTACGCCCGGAAACAATAGCGGGTTACTTTTTTTCAAAATAAATCTCACCTCGAAGGCATGGAGGAACCGCAATAGCCAATCCCAAGCTCGCTGAAGAAGGAACTATCGCCCAAACCAATTTCAATATAAAAAATAGTTTTCCTTTTCGAAGTGACAATTGAGGGCCAAAGCTTAGTGGAATTTAGAATATTTTTTTTCTATAGAGATCCGGTTGAGACCTTCTTTCCCAGCCCAGCTGTGGCTTTTTTCCCCACCAAGATGTGCTATCGCTTTTCATTAATTGAATGAAAAAGCGGAGGATTCCCCATCCAGCTGATGCTACTGAGGAATCGGGAGGACCTCTCCCTACGGACGTGGGGGATTTGGCTCTAGGAAAAAACCTGGTTATTGGGTCATCCGAAATGCGATCGATCGACTCCAACCGGATCAGGGACTGACGTCGAACCATAAGGGGCAATGGCAGCAGCAGAATCGGAAAAGGCATCGCGCCACACGCGCAGCCTCGGCAGCCACACAACTTACACAGCACAGGCAGCATACAAGCAAGGAGCGAAGAGACTCGAGCAAAGCGAGAGGAGCGGAAGCCACTGAACAACCAAGTTTAGTATGCGGCGGAAGTAAAAGACACGCACAGAGGAAAGCAGGAGCACCCCTTTCTTTAAGAGAGACTGTTGAAACCCGATCTCGTGGGTCAACTTCCTTTCATCCCTAATACCTTGAATTGGGAAAAGGAACTACAGCCCGTCTGAAGCGTATGCTTTTGCTTCAGCCAAGAATACAAGAATAAAGGAGGGCTTGCCCCAGGTTTGAGAGGAATGAGGCTGCCGACTCACACAGGGACTACGTGAAGGAGGTGCTGCGTTGAGCTGTTCTACCTTCCACTGCGTAAAAGGGTTATTTTTTATTAGGCAAATCTATTCAGAGGTAGATTCCGGCTCCGAAATTGCGTCCGGTGCCTTTCTCCTTTTTATTTCCTCGAGAGAGGGGGACTCTGAAAATGAAAATAAAGGTCAGGCAATCGCTTATCTTGTGTTGGTCCAATAAGAAAGGCCTCGATATGAGAACTGACAGGCCTTTAGCCCTCTTCTTGAAATCAATAAAAGAGCACTGGCGAGCACGGCGCAACCCATTGATTGAATTTCCATTCCAACCCACAACATTGATTTCATTTTCAACCCATGAGTAAAGGATTTACAACCACGCCTAGTTCCTTTAGTTCCGAGCCTGCCGTTAGGAGAACGGATTCCAAGGCGGCGGCGAAGCCTACTAGTAAGAGCCCGGCCACGTATCAAGATGGAATGTCCCAAGTGAGTCGTAACAATACCAGCACGTGGTAGTCTGAATCAACTACTCCTGTTTTCTCTCCCTGACCAGGGGCCCCTCAGAGGAACTACTCATCTCTCGATTCCTTTGTTTGACATTCCCATCTTTCTTCCTTATTCTAGACAAATAAGCAAGTAAACTACCTTTGAGAGACCGGACAATGGAACTATCAAATCTCACTGCAATCGTCATATACGCAATTACATGATCCGTCAGCGAATCACCCTAGGCAAACTGTTAAAGTGTCTTAAACCCTCAAAAACTGGCCATACAGCAAGGATTTTAAATCGATATCTACCAGGTTTAGCCAGATCTGTATGATAGACTGGTCTGCCCTCCAAGCCAAGAGTTCCAGGGGCTCAGTAAACCCTACCACCGATCATACACTGGAAATCAAAGAAATGAACTAGTCAACTTCCTTCCACCATCCTATACCTATATGAGAAAGACAGATGAAGAAGACTAGAATACTATTTTCCGGTTTTGGACTCCACACACTCCCTTCAACGAGTATGAGTTCAAGTGCTGAAAATACCGCTTTTGATTCCAAAATTAGGTTGAAAAGAATTCTTTGTTATAGTTGAGGCGGAATCTTCCCCCGTAGCGCTAACTAGAAAAGGCGTTAATGAAATTCATCCTAATATATAAATATCTATATCAGAAGGAAGGACCGATAAGAGTGAGCAGGGAAGAGCTGGAATGCCGGTCTTTGCTTTGGCTAGAGATGCGCCTTCTTTCTTCTATTCTATGATTCGATTCTCAATCCTTCTGTCTTGCTGTCTGCCCAATTCCTTCCTCCAGTCCAGGCAAGCATAAAAGTACAGGCAGGAAGGCGTAGGAATAGCAGACGAAATGGAAGAGGGACCGAACCGAAGCTAGGCTAACTTCATCGTTCCCCTTTTTGTTCAAGGCGTGGGGTTTCTTCCTTCTCACTTCCCAACGCTATCCGCCCATGCAAGAGCGACAGCTGCCTGCTTTGTAGTCAAGTCAAGAGGAGCTGCTATTCCCTTGTTTAAGTTTAAGCAAGAGTCACTCTTTTCCTTTCCTTCGGTTAGCGAAGTTCCCCAGAAAGGGTTCTGTTCTGGTTCTACCATGACGAAGAAATGCATTCTAAAAGAAATAGGAGCTGATCGTCTCACTTAACCCCTGAGCCAAGCCAAGACTGTGGTTTGGTTTGTTAGCTCAAGTAAAGAGAAGATTCTTCCCTGCTCTCAGTCAGTCTAGGTAAAAGGGCACGAGCCAAGCTAAAGTCAGTAGCAATCCGGTTCAAAGCCTATTTGGTTAGGCTAAGCTGCTCCATTAGATGGCAGGCAAGGAAGCAAGCTCAAGCTAAGGCAGTGAGTGACCCGAGGGAAGAAAGGGTATGTATAATAGAAAGGCATGAAGGTTAGCAGTCTTTCAATCCTGTTTAGGAAGATCCGCTCTTGCCTTAGGTTGAGTTAATAGGCGCAATCAGTACCAGCACACCTGAGCCAGCGTACCATGGGAGCAGCTTATTGGCCCATTTTTCTGCTGTTCGTTAGGGTCATAACCTTTCGGTATCACGTCTTTTTTTCTCAACATCTTCTTCTTCTCGAAAGCTAACGAAGCACTGAACTTGTTTCCACCAAACCAAAGAGTGGACTACGGTTGAAGTACGGGATTCTCTTTTGTTAAAAGAGTCAGATGCAGCGGCTAGGGGTGCGCCTTTCTCTTTGGCTTTAATCGCTTCAATTCTTCTTTCATCTCTCGGAAGAAAGAGTAAGAGTCTCCCGTTCGATCGAATCTGTATATTTTCAATCTTTTCATGATAGTTCTTCTCCTCTGCTCTTGCCCTGTCCTAATCAATAGTGTGCTCGGCTCTGTCATTCCCTTTCTTTCGTAACCCGTGCTTGATGCAGTAAGCGGTTCAAGAGAGGATCGATCAGAGAAATAGAGTGAAGGAGGTGCGAGCAGTGTCGAAACCTGAGATTGAGAAAGCAGGTTCGCAAGAATGTATGGATGTTTTCAGCGGGTCCACCATGCTTGCACCCTCATTAAGTTTGAAAGAAGTGGCTCCGATGGTTCAGTTTTCGCCGAGCCGCCCCGAAGAAATGGGAGCAGATAGGGGGTTCTAGAACTGGATTGTTGAGCAAATACCATAGCACATAGTACTCGGAGCCCAGAGACCAAGACTCAATTCATAAAAGCTCGAACTTACCCATCCGAACAAGACGCACATATCCCCTTGGGGGTCTGACTAGTGAGCCGGGCAGGAAGCTGCCAAAGCGACGAAAGTCTCCGCAACTGTACTAACGAGAGTTCACCATCTCCGAGCGGGCAAACTTCTGGATTGTGAGCTTTCTCACCATTTCGACATCTCTTTACCATTTCATCGCCGCAATCAGACAAAAGGAGACCCGGTCCAACGCATAAGACTACTACATGGACCATATTTCAATGGTACAAGACCTTTTCCCGAACCTCGTGCGATTCAATCCATCTGCTTTAGATCATAAAAAAGCGTATATAACTAGTTAATAGAATGAACCAGCACTCGTCATCCCATTCTTTTTTGGTTTAAACCCCCCACCCTATTCTCTAGCGGCTCCTTCTGTGCGTGGTTCTCTTTATACTATTGATCTGGGAAGCAAGCACTCTTCTGTAAGCCTTCGAGAAGGTTCGTAGCCTTGCTAACGGTTTTCAACCTTTACCTATGTGCCTGGTGACTGATACCTGCCACCCATACGTGGGAGACCCAAGCAAGACTCAATTAGTTGTCCTTCTAACTTCGCATTCTTCCTTTAGATAAATCTTACATCTTTGACCGGCAAAGAATTGAACGAACACAGGGACTGCCCCTACTAGATCGAAGTTGAGCATGGTCAGTTTCATCTTGCCACATCGTAGCACCTCTCTATACAAGTCACAAGCCATCTCCGGACCAAAGCAATAACAATAGGAAGAAGGATTCATCCCACAAGATCTCGTTCCTGCCTCTCTTTGTCCAACTCGTGTATCTTCGTATAAGAAGATTCCGTGATAAGAGAGATGAGGTAGCCGACCCGGCAATATGACATAAGAAAGATCAGTTCCAGCGGTCGGTCTGTAAAGCAAGATGGCAGGGCATCTATACTTAACTAACAAGAAGTGGAGTGAGTATACGAGTTCCACTCTTGCACTGTCATATTGGTAGCCGTTGTCCGTGTTTGATTGGGAAGTCCAGACAGAGTGACTCTCATTGCTATCGGTGAAATGATTCTCTATCTCTAATCTCTTTGTAGAGGTATACCAAGGGAAATGTATGTGATAGCGTCGTAAACTAGTATGTCAACAGATTGTCACGCCGTATGCCCTATTCATCGATGAGTTCCAGTTGACTGTAATCGAGGAAGTTGAGCATGATCGCTTTCAGTTAGATGCACATCAATGATTCTGGTCGATGTCACGTCAACGATTTATAACTCATGCAGGAGAGGAGAAAGAAGAGCGATATCGCAAAATCAGCTGTTATAGAGACATCTAGAGCTTCAATGCGACCTTCATTCACTAGATGTAAAGAAAGCCTCTTAAGAGGGAAACCCACATACCCACTTTTCCCCTCCCCCCCTCGGGGGGCCTCGCTGTCGCCTTTGGCTCGAGCTACGTTTGATTCCGGGAACAGATAGCTTGCTGCCCAAGTCTACCTCCCAAAAGCAAGCCATATCGTAATTCAACCTACCAAGTCTTATTCCCTCTACCCGGGGGGATCCCTTATCCCCGTTGAGTACTCCTGTCTTCTCCTAACGCTCTTCCTATTCATGGGTCTTCCCCTCTTCTCGATTGGAACAATCGTTTGGTTTTCCTCCGCCCCGTCCATCTTGGACGTGACTTTGAAAATCCTTGACTTGATTAAGGGCACAGGTGGTCAATGGGCATTCTTTATTTGGGCATTCCTTTTCGTTTTTCAACTCTTGTATGGTATTGAATTGGTCTGCAACATTGTTAACATTATTCCCCTGTTCCACGGCCTTACGCAATTCATTCTCGTCTTGGCCCTCTCCACTTTCGGTTTTGCGGACTGATAAATGATCTTTTATAAGATCATTGGCTGTCTGTTGCAAGCCGGAAGGCTCG